TTCATGGAAAAAAAAGAGCCATGCCAGTACCTAGCTGGACTCTGCTTGTATAAAAAACAAAATAAAAATAGAATAAAATCTATAATAATGAATAGTTATTGAAAATATCTATATATCATAATGAATAAAAATCAAATAGAAAAAATAGAGATAAGATATAAAGAAGGCTTTTTTTTTTTCAAGTCCTACTTTTTGTTTATAAGATGTAACATAAAATAAACATAATAATTCAATTTTTTGAATTGGGGAGAGATGGCTGAGTGGACTAAAGCGTCGGATTGCTAATCCGTTGTACGAATTTTTGTACCGAGGGTTCGAATCCCTCTCTTTCCTTTTCCATTGATTGCTGATTTGGCATTTTTTTCTTTTGAACTGATGGAGCTTCTTTTTTTTTTGTTTTCCTTCCTAGTTTTTTTAATTGTTTTTACTAGTTAAAGATGTAAAATAGATAGAAAAACGAAAAATATTTTTAAATCCAGCACAATTAAGGAAAAAATATAAAACAAAAAAGATTTTTTTATTCTTCACGTCCTGGATTACGTCCTGGATCGTTAGATAGGAATCCGAAAATGAAAAGAGAAACAAAGAAAATCACTATCGTGTAAACAAATAGTTTTAGAGTAAGCATTACAAAATCTCCAAGATTATTAAAAAAAAAAACGACAGAGAAAGAGAATAGATTCTCTTCTATTTCACATTATGTTTCCTTTGATACTAAGTTTCTAAGAAATACAGTGATTTCGAGGAAATAAAAAAATTAGGAAATTGATTTGTAATAAGAGTCCAACCTTTATATAACCATTACCAATAATTACAAAAAATTTCAATATTGGAATCAAGGATTCACACTGTAAGACTTATCTGATCTTATAAAATATTAAAATGTTGGTATTTTTGTTTTCGAATAAATTCTGAATTTTTTTAGGACATTATTCAATTCAAATTAAAGATTTCATCGAAAACTTACAGCAGCTTGCCAAACAAAAGCTAAGAGAAAAAAGAATAGGGGTATTACTGGCATAATATCTACAATTGGATTCAAAAAAGCATAAGCTTCAGGTAATTTCGCCAAGAAAAAACTACTTGAATAAAGGGCAGAGTTAATAGAAATACAGACCAAGCTAAAGATATTAAGCATAACAAAAATGTTGTTCTTTAAAAAAATGAATTGTATTTTTGCTTTTTTTTTTATTGTATTTTATTATTTTAATTTATATTATTATTATATTATATATTATATGATTTAATTAATTTAATATAATTTAAATTAATTATACAAGTAGATTAAGAATTGAATATTAAAAAATTATATTATAAAGAAAGAATATATGAAATATATATAGATTAATATTTATATTCTATATCTTTCTATTCTATATAATATAATAATAAAATAGATAAAATATGGATATTCAATTCATATTTCTTATAAATTCATATTTCTGAATATTCAGAAATGAATAACTGAGTAAAAAAAATGAATAAAATAAGATCAGATTATTCTATAGAATAACTTTAGACTTGGAATTGACGAACAACCAATAATAGTATTTATTAGTGTCGAATCGAAAATGGGGCGTGGCCAAGCGGTAAGGCAACGGGTTTTGGTCCCGTTATTCGGAGGTTCGAATCCTTCCGTCCCAGATCATATTTATTCATGATATATACTAATTTGGATACAAATTTTATTGTATATCTGAATAAAGATTACTCCCTCCTTTTGTCTCATTCGTCTCTAATCTAAAGTGAGTAGCTTATGAATATGTAGATGTAGATTCATAAGCGACTCGATTTTTTTGTCTTTTTTATTCAAATCTTATCTTATTTTTATATTTTTATTGTAATAATTGTGGATAATAGTTTAAATATTAAATATATTGATTTAATAAATGACTACGCACAATTTCAGAATCCATTAAATACCAGATCTAACTAAAAAGAATTTTATGGTAAAACATCGTTTTAAACGATGTGCTAAAAAGCACAGTGGATTCTGACACCCGCCATTATTTCTAGTAGAATAAAAGATATTCTATATCTTATCTATATAAATTAGAAATAATATCTATATAAATTATAGAAATCGGGATGCTCTTGGCTCTACATTGTTTGTTCTGTTCCACTATAACTCATTGTTTGGGGGATAGGAGAGGGATTGATCATGTAATTTCAAAGAAACCAAATGGGTGGTATTTTACTGTCATTTTTGAAACAATTAAAGAACCCCGAAGTAAGATATAAACCCAAAGATTCAAGAAAAAGCTAAAGGATCTTGGAAGACGTAAATACCATTTTCAAACTGTCTCCACATTTTGAAAAAAAAAAAAAAGAATAAGAAAAAAGGAAACCATCCATAGTCTAATTCGGAAAGTGGATTTTTATAATCCAATAAAGAATCAAACCTATTGAAATATTCCCATTATTCTAAATGTCCTTGAACAAGACGCTCAACCTACAAGAACTTTTATTTTATGGAACTTTGCCCTAATCAACAAACCAAATTCAATTAATGAAAATGAAATGAAGAGGTTTTTAATAAGAATAACTTCTTTCATAGATTTATAGAACTCTTTTCTTTTCTCTTTTATCCCCCTGTTCTCTTGTTTTATTCATATCTAATACCTATTTTTTGATTTCTTGTTCTTTTCATAATCATAGAATGTTGTTTTCTATAACCATAAAAATAAATAGATTTTTTTTTATCTTACAAATGAAAATAAAATAAAAATAATAGATAGAAGTTATAATATATGAAAACATAAATTGATAATCACTCAATGAAGTTTCATTGAATGACTATTCATCTATTATATTATATTTCTATATATTTTCATCTAAATAGAGGAAAAAAACTCTATTTTAAACGGATATGGATAAAAACATTCAAAGTTGGCATAATAGTGCTAATTCTAGTTACAGCAATTTTGATTATTTAGTGGATGGCAGGAACATACGGAATTTACTATCTGATAAAACTTTTTTAGTTAGGGATAGTAAGAGGAAGAGTTATTCCATATATTTTGCTATTGAAAATAACATTTTGGAGATTGAGAATAATCGTTCTTTTCTAAATGAACCAGAAAGTTTTTTCTCTATTTCTAAAAATTCTAGCTATTTGAAGAATGGTTCTAAGAGTAATAATAATAATGATCATTACATTTATGATATAAAATCTAATTGGAATAATAACATTAATAGTTGCATTGAGAGTTTTCTTCGTTCTCAAATCTGTATTGATAGTTACATTTTAGGTGATAGTGTCAAATACAATGACAGTGATTTTAATAGTTACATTTTTGGTAAGCTCAGCAATAGTGGTGAAAGCAAGAGTACTAGTATAATAACTAGCACGAATGATCCAAATGCTAGTTATTTAGAAAGTTCTAATGATTTCGAGGAGACGCAAAAATATAAACATTTGTGGATTGAATGCGAAAATTGTTATGGATTAAATTATAAGAAAGTTTTGAAATCAAAAATGAATATTTGTGAACACTGCAGATATCATTTGAAAATTTGTAGTTCAGATAGAATCGAACTTTTGATTGATCCAGGTACGTGGAATCCTATGGATGAATACATGGTCTCTGTGGATCCCATTGAATTTCATTCGGAAGAGGAACCTTATAAAAATCGCCTTGATTCTTATCAAAAAAGGACAGGATTAATGGAGGCAGTTCAAACAGGCACAGGTCAACTAAACGGTATTCCTTTAGCAATTGGTATTATGGATTTTCAGTTTATGGGGGGAAGTATGGGATCCGTAGTCGGTGAGAAAATAACCCGGTTGATCGAATATGCTACCAATCAACGTTTACCTCTTATTTTAGTATGTGCGTCCGGAGGAGCACGTATGCAAGAAGGAAGTTTGAGCTTAATGCAAATGGCTAAAATATCTTCTGCTTTATATGATTATCAAATCAATCAAAAGTTATTCTATGTACCGATACTTACATCTCCTACTACTGGTGGGGTGACAGCTAGTTTTGGCATGTTGGGGGATATCATTATTGCTGAACCAAATGCTTACATTGCATTTGCGGGTAAAAGAGTAATTGAACAAACGTTGAATAAGGAAGTGCCCGAAGGTTCACAATCGGCTGAATTTTTATTCCAAAAGGGCTTATTTGATTTAATCGTACCACGTAATCTCTTAAAGGAGGTTCTAACTGAGTTATTTCAGTTGCATGGTTTCGTCCCTTTGACTCAAAATGAAAAATAAAGCAGACTCTAAAATGCTTTTTTCGCGAATAAGTAGTTAGTTATTTAGTTTCTTGTAATCCAATTAAGAATTAGAGTCAAAATCCAAAGAAAAGAATTGAATTCATTTTTTTGGAAAGATAAGATAAAGGAATTAATTAAATAAGATATTTATTCTTAATTATTATTATTGTATTTTGTACTTTATGATTCTTAATAAATATTATAAATATTTTCGTTTATTATATTCTATTAATAATATTAATATATATATTATATGACTTCTTATGTATACTCAATATATAGAGTAATAATATAATATATATTATATATAATTATATTTAATATGTAATTATTATCTATCTATTAATATATCTTGATTTAGCTATACTTAGTATAAGTTTATATGAATTAATTCTAGTGATTATAGACTATCTTTATTACAATAATAATAATAAAAATATTAATTTAACAATTAACAAAAAAGAACAGGTACAAATATAAAATTGAGGTACCCATTTTATGATAAACTTACCTTCCGTTTTTGTGCCTTTAGTGGGCCTAGTATTTCCGGCAATTGCAATGGCTTCGTTATTTCTTTATGTTCAAAAAAATAAAATTTTTTAGATAAAGTCAAATTTATTTCCTTGGATTTGTTATTCGGTTCCGTTTTTTAATAAAAATAACTTAATTATAATATTCTATTTCTATTAAAAAAAAACACACAAAAGGAAAATACTAATATCATATAAGCCTTAAAGGGGGGTTTAGGTTTAATTTAATATATATCTAATCTAATTTTAACTATCTAAATAAAATATTAAATTAATCTAACAATCAATAAAAAAGAACAGGTACAAATATAAAATTGAGGTACCCATTTTATGATAGATGTTTTTGTTCCTTTAGTGGTCCTAGTATTAATTGTAACGGCTGGTTTATTGGTTTATGTTCAACAACAAATTTCTTGGGGGTCTGGACACCTTATGCGTCGCTTCGCAGAAGACGCATGGCTCTACACTGTACCTGGGGCCCGAAAACCAATCAATTTCTTCTGGGCTTCTTTCACTCTTTTAGGTTCATTAGGGGTTTTAGTTATTTCAGCTTCCAGTTATTATGGTCGGAATTTTTTCTCTTTCAATTCGTCCGAATTTCTAGTTCCTTTTTTGCCACAAGGGGTCACGCTGACTTTCTATGGAATCTCAGGTCTTTTTGTAAGTTTTCATTGGTGGCTTCTAATTTTGTGGAATGTGGGTAGTGGTTATAATCTTTACGATAAAAAAAATGGAATGGTGCGTTTTTTTCGTTACGGATTTCCCGGAGAAAATCGTCGTATTCTTTCCAAAGTCCGTGTGGAAGATATTCTGGCCCTCCAATTTTTCGATAACCCAGAACCTCTTAGTGGTGTCCTTTATATGCACACCAGAGAACAGGGGGACATTCCCTTGACTCTTGTTGATGATTATTATGATAGGACTCCACGGAACATTTTACAAACAGCTTGGGACTTGTCCGCATTCTTGGATGTACCATTGGAAATAATTGTATAAAAAAAAAGCGAGAATAAATAATCCATTTCTATGAACAAATTCGAAATGGATATATATGGGTTCTATTACTGGTAATAGAACTTATGCTTGATAGAAATATTATTATCATATATAGTTGACAAATGAGATGAAGCTGAGTTCATTAAAGACGAAAAATGGCAAAAAAGAAAGCATTAATCCCCCTTCTATGTCTTACATCTATAGTCTTTTTGCCCTGGTGCATCTCTTTAACATTTAATAAAAGTCTGGAATCTTGGGTTACGCATTTGTGGAATACTAAAGAATCCGAAATTTTCTTGAATCTCATTAAAGAAAAAAGTATTTTAAAAAAATTCATAGAGTTCCAGGAACTCTTTCTTTTGGATGAAATGCTAAAGGAATACCCGGAAACACATTTAGAAAACCTTCGTATCGGAATCTACAAAGAAACCATCCAATTGATCAAGACGCACAACCAAGATTGTATCCATATGATTTTGCACTTCTCGACAAATATAATCTATTTCCTTATTCTAAGTGGTTATTCTATTCTGGGTAATCAACAACTCATTATTCTTAACTCTTGGGTTCAAGAATTTATATATAACTTAAGTGACACAATAAAAGCTTTTTCTATTCTTTTATTAACAGATTTATGTATAGGATTCCATTCGACTCATGGTTGGGAACTAATGATAGGTTCTGTCTATAAAGATTTTGGATTTACTCAGAATGATCAAATTATATCTGGTCTTGTTTCCACTTTTCCAGTCATTTTAGATACAATTTTTAAATACTGGATTTTCCGTTATTTAAATCGGGTATCTCCGTCGCTTGTAGTGATTTATCATTCAATGAATGACTGAAAAAATAAATGATCCTATGAGACAATTATAAAGTTTGTTTTTTTTATAGAAAAGCTAAACATTCAAAATTTTACTTATTCTTTTTTCTTTCTACTCGTATTCTTCGTAGATTCTAGGAAAATTATTTCAGTAAATAGCAGAATCATGGATAGGGAACTATGCCAGTAACCTACCTAATCTTATTGTAGAAATTTTGAGGATCAATGATTGGACCATGCAAACTAGAAATGCTTTTTCTTGGATAAAGGAAGAGATTACTCGATCCATTTCCGTATTGCTCATGATATATATAATAATTCGAGCACCCATTTCAAATGCATATCCCATTTTTGCCCAGAAGGGATATGAAAATCCGCGAGAAGCTACCGGCCGTATTGTATGTGCCAATTGCCATTTAGCTAATAAGCCCGTAGATATTGAGGTTCCACAAGCGGTACTTCCCGATACTGTATTTGAAGCAGTTGTTCGAATTCCTTATGATATGCAAGTAAAACAAGTTCTTGGTAATGGTAAAAAGGGGGCTTTGAATGTAGGGGCTGTTCTTATTTTACCCGAAGGTTTTGAATTGGCACCTCCCGATCGTATTTCGCCCGAGATTAAAGAAAAGATAGGTAATCTGTCTTTTCAAAGCTATCGTCCCACAAAGAAAAATATTCTTGTCGTAGGCCCCGTTCCTGGTCAGAAATATAGTGAAATTACTTTTCCTATTCTTTCTCCGGATCCCGCTACTAAGAAAGATGTTCACTTCTTAAAATATCCTATATACGTAGGCGGGAACAGGGGAAGGGGTCAGATTTATCCCGACGGGAGCAAGAGTAATAATAATGTTTATAATGCTACAGCAACTGGTATAGTAAACAAAATTATACGAAAAGAAAAGGGGGGATACGAAATAACGATAGTGG